GCTAGCGTAGCTTAATTAAAGCATGACACTGAAGATGTTAAGATGAGCCCTAGAAAGCTCCGCAGGCACAAAGGCCTGGGTCCTGGCTTTACTATCAGCTCTAGCTAAACTTACACATGCAAGTATCCCGCACCCCCGTGAGGGATGCCCTACAGTTCCCCTACCGGGAACTGGGAGCCGGTATCAGGCACAGGAAACTAGCCCACGACACCTTGCTTAGCCACACCCCCAAGGGTACTCAGCAGTGATAGACCTTAAGCCATGAGTGAAAACTTGACTCAGTCAAAGCTAAGAGGGTCGGTAAAACTCGTGCCAGCCACCGCGGTTATACGAGAGGCCCAAGTTGATAGACAGCGGCGTAAAGCGTGGTTAAGGACAAAATAACTAAAGCCGAACACCCCCCCAGCTGTTATACGCCCGCGGGGCGTTAGAAGCACAATTACGAAAGTAGCTTTACTACACCTGAATCCACGAAAGCTGAGGCACAAACTGGGATTAGATACCCCACTATGCTTAGCTATAAAACTTGACAACTTCATACACCCGTTGTCCGCCCGGGAACTACGAGCGAAAGCTTAAAACCCAAAGGACTTGGCGGTGCTTTAGATCCCCCTAGAGGAGCCTGTTCTAGAACCGATAATCCCCGTTCAACCTCACCCCCTCTTGTCTTATTCCGCCTATATACCGCCGTCGCAAGCTTACCCTCTGAGGGACAAATAGTAAGCTCAACCGGCACTGCCCAGAACGTCAGGTCGAGGTGTAGCGAATGAGGGGGGAAGAAATGGGCTACATTCCCTACCTCAGGGAATTACGAATAATCTTATGCTGAAACGCGTATTTGAAGGTGGATTTAGTAGTAAGCATGAAAATAGAGTGTTCTGCTGAACCCGGCTCTGAAGCGCGCACACACCGCCCGTCACTCTCCCCGACAAATGGAAATGCCCTTAACTAAAAGAATACAACACTAGAGGGGAGGCAAGTCGTAACATGGTAAGTGTACCGGAAGGTGTACTTGGTCAACACAGGGTATAGCTAAACTAGGCAAAGCATCCCCCTTACAATGAGAAGACATCCGTGCAACCCGGATTACCCTGATGCCCATTAGCTAGCCCCTCAACTAGAAATATCAACCCATTATAAATTAAACCATAACTCCCCTAACTTAAATTAGCTAAACCATTCTCCCCCCTTAGTACGGGCGACGGAAAAGGGATACGAGGAGCTATAGAGAAAGTACCGCAAGGGAATGCTGAAAGAGAAATGAAATAACCCAGTAAAGCGCAAAAAAGCAGAGGTTTTTCCTCGTACCTTTTGCATCATGATCTAGCCAGTAAGACTTAAGCAAAGAGCACTTTAGTTTAAGACCCCGAAACTATGGTGAGCTACTCCGAGACAGCCTATAATAGGGCGAATCCGTCTCTGTGGCAAAAGAGTGGAAAGAGCTCCGAGTAGTGGTGACAGACCTATCGAACCTAGTTATAGCTGGTTGCCTGAGAAATGGATAAGAGTTCAGCCTCATGGCTTCTTCCCTTAGAACCTTGCCCTTCGGCCCAACGAAAAAACAAAGGAAGCCATGGGAGTTAATCAAAGGAGGCCCAGCTCCTTTGATAAAAGATACAACTTTCCTAGGAGGGTACAGATCATATTCCCCTCAAGGCTTAGTGTCCTGGTGGGCCTAAGAGCAGCCATCCATATGAAAAGCGTTAAAGCTCAAACACGTCAGCCTCCCTGTAATAATGATAATTACATCTCAACCCCCTTGATCCTACCAGGCCGTTCCATACCCCTATGGAAGCGATTATGCTAGAATGAGTAATAAGAGGGCACGACCCTCTCCCCGCACACGTGTTCATCGACCCGGACCCACCATCGAACTTTAACGGCCCCAATAATAGAGGGAAGTGATTAACAAAAGAGACAACAGGACAAGCACTCAGCCACTTAACCCACCGTTGACCCCACACTGGAGTGCCACTCGGGTCCGGTCTCGACCTCAGATCACGTCTCGGCAGACATAAGCCGCCTCGCCTGTTTTACCAAAAACATCGCCTCTTGCAAGATTAACGAATAAGAGGTCCCGCCTGCCCTGTGACCACTGAGTTCAACGGCCGCGGTATCCTGACCGTGCGAAGGTAGCGCAATCAATTGCTCCTTAAATGGGGGCCTGTATGAATGGCGCAACGAGGGCTTAACTGTCTCCTTTTTCAGGTCAGTGAAATTGATCTCCCCGTGCAGAAGCGGGGGTAAAGCCATAAGACGAGAAGACCCTATGGAGCTTTAGACGCCAAGGCAGACCAGGTTTATCACCCCCCTTTAAAGGGCAAAACTTTTTGGCCTCCTGCCCGAATGTCTTCGGTTGGGGCGACCCCGGGGGAAAGAAAAGCCCCCGAGCAGAAAGAGAATCTAATTCTCCAAGCCGAGAGTCTCCACTCTAATAATCAGAACCTCTGACTTAACTGATCCGGCAATGCCGATCAACGGACCAAGTTACCCTAGGGATAACAGCGCAATCCTCTTTTAGAGCCCATATCGACAAGGGGGTTTACGACCTCGATGTTGGATCAGGACATCCTAATGGCGCAGCCGCTATTAAGGGTTCGTTTGTTCAACGATTAAAGTCCTACGTGATCTGAGTCCAGAACCGGGAGTAATCCAGGTCAGTTTCTATCTATGAAGTGATCTTTTCTAGTACGAAAGGACCGAAAAGAAGAGGCCCCTACTTCAAGTACGCCTCACCCCCACCTAATGAAAACAAATAAAATAGGCAAAAGGGCACAACCCGTATGTCTGAAAGAACGACATGTTAGGGGGGCAGAGCCCGGAAATAATGCAAAAGGCCTAAGCCCTTTAAACAGGGGTTCAATTCCTCTCCTTAACTATGTTCAACACAATTTTTACCCACATCATCAATCCCCTGGCTTCCATTGTCCCCGTCCTGTTAGCTGTAGCATTCCTTACCCTTCTCGAACGAAAAGTTTTAGGTTACATACAACTGCGAAAAGGACCCAATGTTGTAGGCCCATATGGACTTCTTCAACCAATCGCCGATGGTGTAAAATTGTTTATTAAAGAACCCATCCGACCCTCTACCTCTTCTCCAGTCCTATTCTTGGCCGCCCCCATACTGGCTCTCACCTTAGCTCTCACCCTTTGAGCCCCAATGCCCCTTCCACACCCCGTTGTAGACCTCAACCTTGGCATCCTCTTCATCCTCGCACTATCCAGCCTCGCTGTGTACTCTATTTTAGGCTCTGGCTGAGCCTCAAATTCTAAATACGCACTTATTGGTGCCCTCCGAGCCGTCGCTCAAACTATTTCGTATGAAGTCAGCCTCGGATTAATTCTTCTTTGCGTAATCATCTTCACCGGAGGCTTCACTCTACAAACCTTTAACGTCACCCAAGAAAGCATCTGACTCCTTGTGCCTGCATGACCCCTAGCCGTAATATGATATATTTCAACCCTAGCAGAAACTAATCGAGCCCCCTTTGACCTAACAGAAGGAGAATCCGAACTAGTTTCGGGCTTTAACGTAGAATATGCAGGGGGGCCATTTGCCCTATTCTTTCTAGCAGAATATGCCAACATCCTTCTTATGAATACACTTTCCGCCACCCTTTTCCTAGGCGCCTCTCACATTCCACTGATTCCTGAACTCACCGCCGTTAATCTCATGACAAAAGCTGCCTTTCTCTCAGTACTCTTCGTTTGAACCCGAGCTTCCTACCCCCGATTCCGATATAATCAACTAATGCATCTCATCTGAAAGAGTTTCCTCCCTTTGACACTCGCCTTGGTCATCTGACACTTAGCCCTTCCAATTGCGTTCGCTGGCCTCCCCCCACAGATTTAGGGAGGAGTTGTGCCTGAATTTAAAGGGCCACTTTGATAGGGTGGATAACGAGGGTTAGAACCCCTCCAACTCCTTAGAAAGAAGGGGCTCGAACCCTACCTGGAGAAATCAAAATTCTCAGTGCTTCCACTACACCACTTCCTATTAAAGTCAGCTAACTAAGCTCCTGGGCCCATACCCCAAACATGATGGTTCAAATCCGTCCTTTGATAATGAATCCTTACATTCTAGCCACACTGATTTTCGGACTAGGGCTTGGCACCACCATCACCTTCGCGAGCTCACACTGGCTCCTTGCCTGAATGGGGCTTGAAATTAATACCTTAGCTATTATTCCACTGATAGCCCAACTTCACCACCCCCGAGCCGTAGAGGCTTCAACAAAATACTTCCTCACACAAGCTACAGCAGCAGCCATACTTCTCTTCTCAGCAACTACTAACGCCTGACTAACTGGACAGTGGGACATCCTTCAAATGTCACACCCTCTGCCAGTCACAATAGTCACTCTTGCCCTTGCCCTAAAGATTGGTCTTGCACCTCTTCACTCGTGACTTCCAGAAGTGCTTCAAGGGCTAGATCTCACCACAGGCCTCGTCCTGTCCACATGACAAAAGCTAGCCCCTTTCGCACTACTTCTGCAAATCCAACCAGAGAACTCGCTTCTCCTGATTGCGCTAGGGCTTATTTCCACTTTAATTGGGGGGTGGGGAGGCCTAAACCAAACCCAGCTGCGCAAGATTCTAGCCTACTCCTCCATCGCCCACCTCGGCTGAATGATCCTAGTCCTGCAGTTTTCGCCCGCCCTTACCCTTCTCTCCCTCCTCACCTACTTCGTAATGACCTTCTCAATGTTCCTGATCTTCAAGGTCAATAAAGCCACGACCGTAAACTCATTAGCAGTTGCATGGACAAAAATGCCTGCCCTCACCTCCCTCGCCCCCCTCGTACTACTCTCACTAGGAGGGTTACCACCCCTCACGGGTTTCATGCCTAAATGACTTATCCTGCAAGAGCTCGCGAGCCAGGACCTCCCTGCAATCGCCACCATCGCAGCCCTCTCGGCCTTACTAAGCCTGTATTTTTACCTGCGCCTCTCGTACGCTATGACTCTAACCATGTCCCCTAACAATATTTCGGGTGCTGCCCCCTGACGCCTCCCCCAAACCCAGCTTACCCTCCCGCTTGCCGCATCCTCCCTGGCCTCCCTTTCGCTCCTCCCTTTAACCCCTGCAGCCCTCGCCCTCTTAAAATTTTAAGGGACTTAGATTAGTATTTAGATCGAGGGCCTTCAAAGCCCCAGGCGAGAGTGAAAATCTCCCAGACCCTGTAAGACTTGCGGGATATTATCCCACATCTTATGCGTGCAAAGCATACGCTTTAATTAAGCTAAAACCTTCCTAAACGGGCAGGCCTCGATCCTACAAACTCTTAGTTAACAGCTAAGCGCTCAAACCAACGAGCATCCGTCTAGCTTTCCCCCGCCTGCTCTACGACTAAGAAGGTCGGGGGAAGCCCCGGCAGGCGACTAGCCTGCTCCTTCAGATTTGCAATCTGACGCGCAAAACACCTCGGGGCTTGGTAGAAAGAGGACTCAAACCTCTGTATGTGGGGCTACAATCCACCGCTTAATTCTCAGCCATCCTACCTGTGGCTATCACACGTTGATTTTTCTCGACCAATCACAAAGACATCGGCACCCTCTATCTAGTATTCGGTGCCTGAGCCGGTATAGTCGGTACGGCCCTAAGCCTGCTCATTCGAGCAGAGCTGAGCCAACCAGGGGCTCTCCTCGGAGACGACCAGATTTATAACGTAATTGTTACAGCACATGCGTTTGTAATAATTTTCTTTATAGTAATGCCAATCATGATCGGAGGGTTCGGAAACTGACTGATCCCCCTAATAATCGGAGCCCCCGATGTCCCCTCCCCCCCGATAAATAACATGAGCTTCTGACTCCTTCCTCCTTCTTTCCTCCTTCTCTTGGCCTCATCAGGTGTTGAGGCAGGGGCCGGCACGGGATGAACAGTTTACCCTCCTCTAGCAGGCAACTTAGCCCATGCAGGAGCTTCCGTTGACCTTACTATCTTCTCCCTGCACTTAGCAGGGATTTCATCAATTTTAGGAGCAATCAACTTTATCACAACAATCATTAACATGAAACCTCCTGCAACTTCCCAGTACCAAACCCCACTGTTTGTATGGTCCGTCTTAATTACAGCTGTTCTCCTCCTCCTTTCACTGCCTGTACTCGCAGCCGGAATCACCATGCTTCTCACAGATCGAAATCTGAACACCACCTTCTTCGACCCGGCAGGAGGGGGAGATCCAATTCTTTATCAACATCTATTTTGATTCTTTGGCCATCCTGAAGTCTATATTCTTATTCTCCCCGGATTCGGAATAATCTCACACATTGTAGCCTACTATGCAGGCAAAAAAGAACCTTTCGGGTACATGGGCATGGTATGAGCAATGATGGCGATCGGCCTTCTAGGTTTCATCGTATGAGCCCACCATATGTTCACGGTAGGAATGGACGTTGACACACGAGCATACTTCACCTCTGCTACTATAATTATTGCCATCCCAACAGGTGTGAAGGTCTTTAGCTGACTTGCAACCCTCCACGGAGGATCAATTAAATGAGACACTCCTCTTCTATGAGCACTCGGTTTTATTTTCCTATTTACTGTTGGAGGCCTAACAGGAATTGTCCTAGCCAACTCCTCCCTTGACATTGTTCTTCATGACACGTACTACGTCGTAGCCCACTTCCACTATGTCCTATCCATGGGAGCTGTCTTCGCTATTATAGCAGCTTTCGTGCACTGGTTCCCATTATTCACAGGATACTCACTACACGACACCTGAACAAAAATCCACTTCGGCGTTATGTTCGCTGGTGTCAACCTGACCTTCTTCCCTCAACACTTCCTGGGCCTGGCCGGAATGCCTCGCCGTTACTCCGATTACCCCGATGCCTACACCTTATGAAACACAGTCTCCTCAATCGGATCCGTCATTTCTCTAGTGGCCGTGATTATGTTCCTATTTGTCATCTGAGAAGCATTCGCTGCCAAACGTGAAGTTGAAGCCGTAGCTCTAACGATCACTAACGTCGAGTGATTGCATGGCTGCCCTCCCCCTTACCACACATTCGAGGAGCCAGCATTCGTTCAAGTTCAGTCGAAATAACCAGAAAGGGAGGAGTCGAACCCCCGTAAATTGGTTTCAAGCCAACCACAAAACCGTTCTGTCACTTTCTTTTATTGAGACACTAGTAAAAGTTATTACACTGCTTTGTCAGGGCAGAGTTGCGGGTGAAAATCCCGCGTGTTTCAGACCCACAAATGGCACATCCTTCTCAACTAGGTTTCCAAGACGCAGCTTCCCCCGTTATAGAAGAGCTCCTCCACTTCCACGACCACGCCCTAATAATTGTGTTCCTTATTAGCACACTGGTACTTTACATTATTGTGGCTATAGTTTCTACTAGCCTCACCAATAAATACATCCTCGACTCCCAAGAAATCGAAATTATTTGAACGATCCTCCCGGCCGTCGTTCTGGTCCTTATTGCCCTTCCCTCTCTTCGAATTCTTTATCTAATAGACGAAAATAATGACCCCCATCTAACAATTAAAGCTATACGACATCAGTGATACTGAAGCTATGAGTACACTGACTATGAGGAACTGGGCTTCGATTCTTACATAATTCCCACACAGGATTTGACCCCGGGTCAATTCCGCCTTCTGGAAACCGACCACCGAATAGTAGTTCCCTCTGAATCGCCCGTGCGAGTTTTAGTGACTGCAGAAGACGTCCTTCACTCTTGAGCAGTCCCTGCCCTGGGGGTTAAAATAGACGCAGTTCCAGGACGTTTAAACCAAACGGCCTTTATTGCATCACGCCCAGGAGTCTTCTACGGACAATGCTCAGAAATCTGCGGGGCCAACCACAGCTTTATGCCTATCGTAGTAGAAGCCGTTCCTTTAGAACACTTCGAAAATTGGTCTTCCTCAATACTCGAAGACGTCTAGCTAAGAAGCTAAATTGGGCATAGCGTTAGCCTTTTAAGCTAGAGATTGGTGATCCCCAACCACCCTTAGTGATATGCCCCAGCTTGACCCCGCCCCGTGGTTCGCTATTTTCATCTTTTCTTGAATTGTCTTCCTTATTTTCCTTCCCCCTAAAGTAATAGCTCACTCTTTCCCTAACGATCCTACTGCCCAAGAGCAAAAAAAAACTAAAACCCCTGCTTTAACCTGACCATGGCCGTAAGTTTTTTTGACCAATTCATAAGTCCTGTTTTTATGGGCATCCCCTTAATTGCCTTAGCCATCTCTCTACCTTGAGTTTTATTCCCCACCCCCTCATCGCGTTGATTAACTAACCGCGTTTTAACCCTTCAAAACTGATTCCTTGGCCGATTCGCTAATCAATTAATAATACCCCTAAACGTCGGGGGGCACAAGTGAGCCCTGCTTTTTGCATCGCTAATAATCTTCCTCCTGTCCATAAATTTACTAGGGCTTCTACCATACACTTTTACGCCCACAACCCAACTGTCATTAAACATAGGCTTAGCAGTCCCATTGTGACTTGCCACCGTAATTATTGGATTGCGAACACAACTGACCGTCTCACTGGCCCATCTCCTGCCAGAAGGCACTCCGACAGCCCTGGTCCCCGTCTTAATCGTGATCGAAACGATTAGCCTCTTTATTCGCCCCCTTGCCCTGGGCGTACGGCTTACTGCTAACCTCACAGCTGGCCATCTCCTGATCCAGCTAATTTCCACGGCCGCCTTTGTCCTGCTACCTCTCATGCCGACTGTAGCTATCCTTACGACAATCCTGCTCTTCTTGCTAACGCTCTTAGAAGTAGCCGTGGCAATAATCCAAGCCTACGTGTTTGTTTTATTATTAAGCCTTTATCTCCAAGAAAACGTCTAATGGCCCATCAAGCACACGCATATCATATGGTAGACCCAAGTCCCTGGCCCTTAACAGGGGCCGTTGCAGCTCTCTTAGTTACATCAGGCACCGCAATCTGATTCCACTATAACTCAGTTATTCTAATGTCTCTCGGAATAATCCTATTGCTTCTCACCATGTACCAATGGTGACGAGACATCGTACGAGAAGGCACCTTCCAAGGCCACCACACACCCCCGGTCCAAAAAGGCCTCCGCTATGGAATAATTCTCTTTATCACCTCCGAAGTCTTTTTCTTCCTCGGCTTTTTCTGAGCCCTCTACCACGCGAGCCTCGCACCTACCCCAGAACTAGGAGGCTGCTGACCCCCCACCGGCATTACTCCCCTTGACCCATTTGAAGTCCCTCTCCTAAACACAGCCGTTCTCCTTGCCTCAGGAGTTACAGTCACCTGAGCCCATCACAGCATCATAGAGGGCGAGCGAAAACAAGCAATTCATTCACTGCTCCTAACAATCCTCCTTGGCTTCTACTTTACCTTTCTACAAGCCATGGAGTACTATGAAGCCCCCTTTACACTCGCCGATGGAGTCTATGGCTCAACCTTTTTTGTAGCAACAGGCTTCCACGGACTTCACGTCATCATTGGCTCCTCCTTCCTAGCTGTCTGCCTGCTACGCCAAATCCAATACCACTTCAACCCCGAACCCATTTTTTGGTTTGAAGCTGCTGCCTGATATTGACATTTCGTAGACGTCGTTTGACTTTTCCTTTACATCTCTATCTATTGATGAGGATCATAAATCTTTCTAGTATCAAGTAGTATAAGTGACTTCCAATCACCTGGTTTTGGTTAAATTCCAAAGAAGGATAATGAACCTAATTACAACTATTATTGTAATCACCGGACTCCTCTCCGTCATCCTTGCCATCGTCTCTTTTTGACTCCCGCAAATGACACCTGACCACGAAAAACTCTCCCCGTATGAATGTGGTTTTGACCCCTTAGGCTCTGCCCGATTACCTTTTTCTCTCCGGTTCTTCCTGGTAGCTATCCTATTTCTTCTCTTCGACCTGGAAATTGCCCTGCTACTCCCACTTCCATGGGGGGACCAACTGCCATCGCCCGTCCTTACTTTCGTCTGAGCTTCCTTAGTCTTAGCCCTCCTCACCCTGGGTCTTATTTATGAGTGGCTTCAAGGAGGGCTTGAATGAGCCGAGTAGGTTGTTAGTCTAAGTAAAACATTTGATTTCGGCTCAAAAGCTTGTGGTTTAACTCCACAACCACCTAATGACTCCCGTCCACTTCGCCTTCTCTACTACTTTCCTCCTAGGCTTAACAGGTTTAGCGTTTCACCGAACCCATCTACTCTCGGCCCTGCTATGCTTGGAAGGTATAATGCTATCCCTGTTCGTGGCTCTCTCCCTATGAACTCTTGAATTAAGCTCCACCAACTTTTCAGCAGCGCCTATACTCCTTTTAGCCTTTTCCGCTTGTGAAGCGAGCGCAGGGCTCGCCCTACTGGTTGCTACCGCCCGAACCCATGGCACAGACCGCCTGCAAAGCCTTAACCTCTTACAATGCTAAAAGTACTCATCCCGACTCTTATACTCATTCCCACAATCTGACTTTCCCCTAAAAAATGATTATGACCAACTGCTCTGGCCCAGAGCTTATTAATTGCATTAATTAGTCTGTTATGATTAAAAAACCTCTCAGAAGTGGGCTGGACGACCCTGAACCTTTATATGGCCACAGATCCCTTGTCAACTCCCCTTCTTGTACTCACTTGCTGACTTCTCCCACTTATAATTTTGGCTAGCCAAAATCACACGGCACTGGAACCCCCTAACCGCCAACGTATGTACATTTCGCTCTTAACATCCCTTCAATTCTTCCTCATCCTAGCATTCAGCGCAACAGAAATTATCATGTTTTACATTATGTTCGAGGCCACCCTGATTCCCACACTGATGCTCATTACCCGCTGAGGTAACCAAGCAGAACGACTTAATGCCGGAACCTACTTCCTATTTTACACCCTTGCAGGCTCCCTCCCTCTCCTCGTCGCACTCATTCTTCTTCAAAATAATCTCGGTACCCTCTCTCTCTTGACTGTGCAATTCTCTGACCCCGTTTCCATAACTACCACTGCAGACAAACTGTGATGAGCCGGATGTTTATTAGCATTTCTCGTGAAAATACCCCTTTATGGCGTCCACCTCTGACTACCTAAAGCCCACGTTGAAGCACCCGTTGCTGGCTCAATAATTCTTGCTGCCGTCCTCCTAAAGTTGGGGGGCTATGGAATAATGCGAATGTTGGTAATCCTAGAGCCACTCACCAAGGAGCTAAGCTATCCTTTTATTGTACTCGCGCTCTGAGGAGTCATCATAACTGGCTCTATTTGTTTACGCCAAACAGACCTTAAATCCCTGATTGCTTACTCATCAGTAAGCCACATGGGACTCGTCACTGGAGGAATTCTTATTCAAACTCCTTGGGGGTTCACGGGGGCACTGATTCTTATGATCTCCCACGGACTTACGTCATCAGCCCTTTTCTGCTTAGCCAACACAAATTACGAGCGAACTCACAGTCGGACCATAGTTCTGGCCCGAGGGCTGCAGATAGCACTCCCACTGATAGCAGCCTGGTGATTCCTCGCCAGCCTAGCAAACCTGGCACTCCCCCCCCAACCCCAATTTATGGGAGAACTAATAATCATTACCTCCCTATTTACCTGGTCCTGATGAACCCTGGCCCTAACCGGCACAGGAACCCTAATCACCGCGAGCTACTCCCTCTACATATTCCTTATAACCCAACGGGGCCCAACTCCAGCACACATGCTTGCACTTGACCCCTCCCACACACGAGAACACCTTCTAATAACCCTCCACCTTCTCCCCCTAATACTTCTTATCCTAAAACCCGAACTGATCTGAGGCTGAACCACCTAAGTAGACATAGTTTAATGAAGACACTAGATTGTGATTCTAGAGACAGAGGTTAAAACCCCCTTGTTCACCGAGAGAGGCCCGCTGGCAACGAGGACTGCTAACCCCCGTGACCTTGGTTGGACCCCAAGGCTCACTCGAAACGCTCCTAAAGGATAACAGCTCATCCGTTGGTCTTAGGAACCAAAGATTCTTGGTGCAAATCCAAGTAGCAGCTATGCACCCAACTGCAATTATCTTATCATCCAGCTTAATCATTATTTTTGCACTACTATCGTACCCAATCATCTCAACCCTTAACCCCCAACCCCGCAAAAATCACTGAGCCCTCTCCCATGTAAAAACAGCAGTAAAACTGGCCTTTTTCGTTAGCCTCCTCCCTTTATTTCTGTTCTTTAATGAAGGAGCAGAGACAATTATTACTACTTGAACCTGAATAAACACCCTAACCTTCAGCATCAACATTTCCTTCAAATTTGACTTCTACTCAATTGTCTTCACCCCTGTCGCACTATACGTTACATGATCTATTCTCGAATTCGCATCCTGATACATACATGCAGACCCCTTCATAAACCGCTTCTTCAAGTACCTTCTCGTTTTCCTAATCGCTATGATTATCCTTGTAACAGCCAATAACATGTTCCAGATCTTTATCGGCTGAGAAGGCGTAGGCATCATATCCTTCCTCCTTATCGGCTGATGATACGGCCGAGCAGACGCAAACACAGCTGCCCTACAAGCAGTCCTTTACAACCGAGTCGGAGACATCGGCCTGATCTTCGCTATAGCATGAATAGCAACAAACCTTAACTCCTGAGAAATACAACAAATTTTCTCGACTGCTAAGGAATTCGACCTCACATACCCCCTGATCGGCCTCATTGTAGCTGCCACAGGAAAGTCAGCTCAGTTCGGGCTTCACCCGTGGCTTCCTGCAGCCATGGAAGGCCCTACACCGGTCTCTGCCCTACTGCATTCCAGCACCATGGTTGTAGCCGGAATTTTTCTGCTTGTTCGAATGAGCCCCCTTATCGAAACTAACCAGACTGCGCTTACCATTTGCCTTTGCCTTGGAGCCTTAACCACCTTATTCACCGCCACTTGCGCCCTCACCCAGAATGATATTAAGAAAATCGTTGCTTTTTCAACATCCAGCCAGCTAGGATTAATGATAGTGACTATTGGGCTAAACCAACCCCAACTTGCATTCCTGCACATCTGTACTCACGCCTTCTTTAAGGCCATACTCTTCCTTTGCTCAGGCTCAATCATCCACAGCCTAAATGATGAGCAAGATATCCGGAAAATAGGAGGCATGCAACACCTCACCCCCTTTACATCCTCCTGTCTTACCTTGGGCAGCCTGGCCCTCACGGGAACCCCCTTCCTTGCCGGGTTCTTTTCGAAGGACGCCATTATCGAAGCCCTCAATACCTCTCACCTTAACGCCTGAGCCGTGGCCTCTATACTACTAGTCACATCCTTCACCGCGGTCTACAGCCTCCGAGTGGTCTTTTTCGTCTCCATAGGCCACCCCCGCTTTAACCCTCTCTCACCCATCAACGAGAACAACCCCGCAGTAATTAACCCCATTAAGCGTTTGGCTTGAGGAAGTATTCTTGCAGGACTTATTCTCACCTCAAACATTACCCCCTTGAAAACGCCTATTATATCGATGCCCCCGTTTCTCAAACTAGCCGCCCTAGCCGTCACCATCTTAGGCCTCTTGACTGCATTAGAACTGGCCTCTCTCACCGCCAAACAGTTTAAACCCGCTCCGATCTTGCCCTCCCACCACTTCTCAAATATGTTAGGCTTTTTCCCTATGATCATCCATCGACTCACCCCTAAACTCTCCCTCTTCCTAGGGCAAGCCATCGCTAGCCAGATAGTCGACCAAACCTGACTAGAGAAGACGGGCCCAAAGGCTGTAGCTTCCTTAAGTATTCCCCTAGTCACAACCACAAGTAACGCCCAAAAAGGTAAAATCAAAGCTTACTTAAGCCAATTCCTCCTGACTCTAACTATTGCTATTATTCTACTCATGCTTTAAACTGCACGTAGAGTACCCCGACTAAGCCCACGAGTCAACTCCAATACAACAAATAAGGTCAGCAGAAGTGCCCAAGCACTTACTAGCAACATTCCACCTCCCCCGCAATACATTAACGCGACTCCTCCCATATCAGCCCGAAATACCGACACTTCTTCTAGCTCATCCACTGGCACTCAAGAGTGCTCATATCAACCCCCCCAAAGACAGGCAGAAGCAATACCCACCACAACAAGGTACGCAACCATGTAAGAAGCTACAGGCCGACTCCCCCACGTCTCAGGGTAAGGTTCGGCAGCAAGAGCTGCCGAATAAGCAAACACCACTAGTATTCCCCCTAAATAAATTAGAAACAAAACTAAAGACAGAAACGGACCACCGTGCCCCACCAACACCCCACACCCTACTGCCGCCACCACAACCAGTCCCAAAGCAGCAAAGTAAGGCGAAGGATTTGAAGCAACAGCGACTAATCCAACAATTAAACCCATTAATAACAGAGACATAACATAAGTCATAAATTCTCACCAGGATTTTCACCAGGACCTATGGCTTGAAAAACCATCGTTGTTTTCAACTACAAGAACCATGGCTAGCCTACGAAAAACTCACCCACTTCTCAAGATTGCCAATGATGCCCTCGTCGATCTTCCCGCCCCTTCCAACATCTCGGTCTGGTGGAACTTCGGCTCCCTCCTAGGGCTTTGTTTAGTCACTCAAATTTTGACAGGTCTCTTCCTAGCAATACACTATACTTCAGATATTGCTACCGCCTTCTCCTCAGTCGCCCACATTTGTCGAGATGTAAACTACGGCTGATTAATCCGGAACGTTCATGCTAACGGAGCATCATTCTTCTTCATCTGCATCTACTTCCACATCGGTCGAGGCCTTTATTACGGCTCATACCTCTATAAAGAAACATGAAACGTTGGAGTAGTCCTTCTCCTTCTCGTGATGATGACAGCCTTCGTTGGCTACGTCCTACCATGAGGACAAATGTCATTTTGAGGTGCAACGGTCATTACCAACCTACTATCTGCCGTACCCTACGTAGGGAACACCCTTGTCCAATGGATTTGAGGGGGCTTTTCCGTAGACAACGCAACCCTCACTCGATTCTTCGCATTCCACTTCCTCCTTCCATTTATTATCGCAGCTGTCTTTATCCTTCACGTCCTTTTCCTCCACGAAACTGGATCAAACAACCCTACAGGCCTAAATTCAGACGCAGATAAAATCTCTTTCCACCCCTACTTCTCTTACAAAGACCTCCTGGGTTTCGCAGCACTCCTCACTGCACTAGCCTCCCTAGCTTTATTCTCCCCTAATCTGCTTGGCGACCCCGACAACTTCACCCCAGCCAACCCCCTAGTTACCCCTCCACACATCAAGCCAGAATGATACTTCCTATTTGCCTACGCAATTCTCCGATCAATTCCCAACAAACTTGGAGGAGTCCTAGCATTACTATTCTCCATTCTTGTCCTTATAGTCGTCCCAATCCTTCACACGTCTAAACAACGAGGCCTAACCTTCCGCCCAATCACACAATTCCTATTTTGAACCCTTGTCGCAGACGTCATGATTCTAACCTGAATTGGAGGAATACCAGTCGAACACCCCTTTATTATTATTGGGCAAATTGCCTCAGTCCTCTACTTCCTCCTATTCCTGGTCTTTACACCCTTAGCAGGATGAGTTGAAAACAAAATGCTCGGATGAGCCTAAGCACTAGTAGCTCAGCATCAGAGCGCCGGTCTTGTAAACCGGACGTCGGAGGTTAAAATCCTCCCTACTGCTCAGAAAAAGGAGACTCTAACTCCTGCCCCTAACTCCCAAAGCTAGGATTCTTACATTAAACTATTTTCTGTATATTATGCTCTAGTACATCCTATGTACCCAGGGCATATATTATGCTCTAGTACATCCTATGTACCAGGGCATATATTATGCTCTAGTACATTTTATGCATTATTCACCATCCTTAAATTTAACACCAAACATTAAATATAATCAATAATTAGAAATTAATACATAAAGCAAGTATTAACTTATCATAGTACAACCAGGGACAATAATCAAAAACAAACATAACCCAAAATTCAAACAAGTCATTAGTAACAGTTATATATCCACATATCTAGAACTGTCCAACCCTGATTCTATCCAACACATTTAACGCTCTCCAAAGTAACGCACAGCAAGAACCGACCATCAGTTGATTTCACAGGTCAAAAGGTTAATGATGGTCAGGGTCAAATATCGTGGGGGTGACACAACTGAACTATTCCTGGCATTTGGTTCCTACTTCAGGGGCTTTACTCGCCTAATTCCATACACTTTTATCGACGCTTGCATAAGTTAATGCGGTTAACCATAAGCGGGAGCACTCAACATGCCGAGCGTTCTTTCTAAAGGCCAAGGGGTTCTCTTTTATTTTTTCCTTTCCCCTTGCATCTCACAGTGCAGGGTAGTTATTATCCTAAGGTAGATCATTTCCTTGCATCCAACAAAGATTATGAATGGTGAAAAGACTTCCCTTTAAAGAACCCCATAAGTGATTTCAAGTGCATAAAGAGTTAGCATTAGGTCCTGGAATACCCTATGTGTAAAATATAGGGAAAATCCGCGCTAACCCCCCCTACCCCCCCAACACTCCTGAGATACCTGTCACTCCTGAAAACCCCCCCGGAACCAGGAAGATATCTGCCATTGTGTTTTAGAAAAGAAAAAAATTGTATCCTATGTAATCCAAGCTTAACACCGAAGATGGGCCGAAG